GATTTCAACCCATGATAAAAGAGGATTTATGGCTACAAAAACCGTTGAGAGTAGTTCTAGATCTGGTCCAAGACGAACTGGCGTAGGGAGTTTATTGAAACCATTGAATTCGGAATATGGAAAAGTAGCTCCAGGGTGGGGGACTACACCACTTATGGGAGTTGCAATGGCTCTATTTGCAATATTTCTATCTATTATTTTAGAAATTTATAATTCATCTGTTTTACTGGATGGAATTTCAATTAATTAGTTCATAAAAACTATGAAGTCTTAGTTTTTCAATCAAAAAAGATTCTTTTACTTATACTTACTTAATGCTTAAAATACTTAATACTTCAACTTAAGATTACCTAAGACTTGGATTTATAGACCATTCTGGCAGTTCGATCGTGAAATTTATTTGTTTCGATATTTCATTTCCGGAATATGAGCGTGTGACTTGTTATAATTGATCCTATTGATAATACAGAGAATGGACCTGTCATCTCTATCAAGATGATTCTACCTCGTCAGATATTTATTATAGTCTCTGGAGCACGGACTATATAGAATAGATCAAGAAAAGAAATATTTGAACTATGATTCATACCTATTATTCAGACCTCGCAATCGGATTAAAAAAATGGAAATAGGTCTTTTAGAAATCAAACAATTTTTTCCTTCATACTTCTTTTGACCGAAAGAAATCTATTTCTCTAGATTTTTTTGAGTTATTACATTCATTAAAGAAGTGATGATCAAATGGTTTTTACTCAGAAAACCTTTGAGTTTAGCTTTGGTTTTCTTAAATCATCGTGGTTTTAGTATGAATCTGAGGTTTCAATTGATTCATAGGGTCTCAACAAGAGAATTCCTATAAAAAAAAAAGATAGGGAAGAGAATATTCAAGAGGCCTGTCAGGATTAACATAAAGAAAGATGGATGAGCCAACTTGAGATTTTATTTCTTGGCATTATCATCACAAAGAAGAGATTCCGGATTTTTCTTACTTCGTATCTTTTGGTCAAATCGAGTCAAGCGGCTAAGCCACAAGAAGTTTTAAACTCTCTATTCCATATCCGTTGAAACTAGTATTTGTGTGTTTCGGCTTGAGCCGTACGAGATGAAATTCTCATATACGGCTCTCAGAGGGGGAGTCTTTCTTGGGTTACCTATCTCAATAAAGTATATGATTGGTTCGAGGAACGTCTCGAGATTCAAGCGATTGCAGATGATATAACTAGTAAATATGTTCCTCCTCATGTCAACATATTTTATTGTCTAGGGGGAATTACACTTACTTGTTTTTTAGTACAAGTAGCTACGGGTTTTGCTATGACCTTTTACTATCGTCCAACTGTTACAGAGGCTTTTTCCTCTGTTCAATACATAATGACTGAGGCCAACTTTGGTTGGTTAATTCGATCAGTTCATCGATGGTCAGCAAGTATGATGGTTCTAATGATGATCTTGCACGTATTTCGTGTGTATCTTACGGGTGGGTTTAAAAAACCCCGCGAATTAACTTGGGTTACAGGGGTGGTTCTGGCTGTATTGACCGCATCTTTTGGCGTAACTGGTTATTCCTTACCTCGGGACCAAATTGGCTATTGGGCAGTAAAAATTGTAACAGGCGTGCCTGAAGCTATTCCTATAATAGGATCGCCTTTGGTAGAATTATTACGTGGAAGTGCTAGTGTGGGCCAATCCACTTTGACTCGTTTTTATAGTTTACATACTTTTGTATTGCCTCTTCTTACTGCCGTATTTATGTTAATGCACTTTTCAATGATACGTAAGCAAGGTATTTCGGGTCCTTTATAGAGAAGGCAGATCATAGATATTTGTAATTTATCATATCGGGGAGGAACAAGAGTCTTTCATTGCTACAAATATGGATTATTGAAAAATAAGGCATGTTATTTGGATACTTCTATTCAACTCTGAAGTATTGTTTATTTGATACGAATCGAATAGTTGAAGTATATTTTCCTAAAAGAGGATGGATTATGGGAGTGTGTGACTTGAACTATTGATTGGTCCATGCAGATATATGATTTTATCCGCCACGTTGGAATTCACAACCCAATGTGTCTCCGCATCCAACCATCACGTAAGTCCCTTTATGTAGCATAGGATAGGCCGGTTCGTTTGAGGAGAATATTTTCTATGATCATACCCGAATCATGTCATGCATGAACAGGCTCCGTAAGATCCCTAGAATAAGTGATGTGGAATCCAATGTTCTATTTATTCCACTTTGTTTAATTTTTCTTTTTTTTTTAGTAATTTTCTTATAATTCATTGCTAGTATTAGTATTTCGTATTAATTTGATAGTAATCTTAGTAAGTTTTTTATAGTATGTAGATGCATTCATTTCCTCTGCATCGACCCTGATCTATGATACTATCGGAGTTAAATAAGGGATCTAAGGAAGCACAGGGGCTAGACTTTATTAGTAACAAGTAAAAACTTTGTATTTTTGTATGTAACACAATCGAGATGTTGTGGGGATAAAAACCAACCAAAAGACATGAATGAGACAATCCAAAAAGCACTTGATCATGATCGAATTTGTAAGCCTACTTGGATATTGAGCATTTCCTTGTTGCCAGAACTGAATTCTTTACAATGAATCGTTGCAACTCGGGGAAATGGAATTTGATAAATCTTTTCTTACATAGAGTCATTCTACATTATATATGTAGATATGTATGAAATATAGAAATATAGATATTCTATGGACCTAAGACCTATTTATGTTCTATGGATCTCTTTCTGTAATTCTTTTGATTCTTGCTCGAGCCGGATGATAAAAAATTATCATGTCCGGTTCCTTTGGGGGATGGATCTACAATAATTCACCTATCCAAATAACAAAGAAACCTGATTTGAATGATCCTGTATTAAGAGCTAAATTGGCTAAAGGGATGGGACATAATTATTATGGAGAACCTGCATGGCCCAATGATCTTTTATATATTTTTCCAGTAGTAATTTTAGGCACTATTGCATGTAATGTGGGCTTAGCAGTTCTAGAGCCGTCAATGATCGGTGAACCGGCGGATCCGTTTGCAACTCCGTTGGAAATATTACCCGAATGGTACTTTTTTCCCGTATTTCAAATACTTCGCACAGTACCCAATAAGTTATTGGGTGTTCTTTTAATGGTTTCAGTACCAATAGGATTATTGACAGTACCTTTTTTGGAGAATGTCAATAAATTCCAAAATCCATTTCGTCGTCCAGTAGCTACAACAGTCTTTTTGATCGGTACCGCAGTAGCTCTTTGGTTAGGTATTGGAGCAACTTTACCTATTGAGAAATCCCTAACTTTAGGTCTTTTTCAAATTGATTAAACCGTGAAATACCACGACATAGGTATCTAAGGAAGATCCCCTTCTGGATCTTCCCTAGATACATCTATCTTATTATGATCTATTCTGCAAATATATGGACCGTGTCGAAGATTAAAAACTCATTCTATTCTTTTTTATTTCTAAAAAATGAAAAAAAAAAGTCCAATGGATTTAAAATGAAAACTTTTTCTTAGGTAAATTGATTGCAAAATGCTTCTGTAGAGTGCCCAATATCTGTTTTACATCTTCTATGCGAAAATCTTCCATTTTCATAAGATCTTCTTGACTGTGACTCAAAAGGTCCAATAATGTATGTATATTGGACCTTTTGAGACAATTATAGGTCCTGGAAGACAATTCTGATTGGTCAATAAAAATACATGTCAATGGAATTCCTTTTTTGTTTTTCTTAAGATTAGTGAATCTGTCTTGAAAGGAAAAAAGGGGTAGATTCCATCTGTTTTCATTTTCCTTGAAATTCATGTCCTCTTCCTCTGCATGTAGAAAAGGAATCAATAAATCAATCAAATTACGAGAAGCTTCATAAAGTGCTTCTTTAGGAGTTAAACTTCCATTCGTCCATATTTCTAGAAAGAGTATCTCTTGTTTTTCATTCCCATTCCCATAAGAATGAATACTATGATTCGCATTTCGAACAGGCATAGATACAATATCTATAGGATAACTTCCATCGTGAGAGTCATTTGTGGATTTCATACGATATCCGCGATCTCTCTTGATTTGTAATTCAATACACAAATCAATTGGTTCGGTCAGGTTAGCTATATGCTGTGTCGTGTCAACTATTTCTACAGAAGGTGGTGAGATGATATCTTGAGCTGTTATGTATTTGGGACCCCTGACGCAAATGGATGCGTCCCTAACTCCATAGAGATTACTTCTCAATACAATCTCTTTCAAATTTATTAAAATCTCATGTACTGATTCTTCAATACCCGCTATCGTAGAATATTCATGCAGCACATTTTCAGATTTTGCACGTGTGATATATGTTCCTTCTATTTCTCCAAGTAAAGCCCTTCGCATAGCAATACCTATAGTATTGGCTTGACCTTTCATAAGCGGGGACAGAACAAAACGACCATAATAAAGACGCTTGCTGTCTACTCTTGATTCAACACATTTCCACTGTAGTGTTCGAGTGGATCCTGCTACTTCTTCTCGAACCATACTATTATTTTTCTTTTCTTTATGATTATTGGATCAGATCATTGAATCATTTATTTCTCTTGGAATCTCTTGAATTATTATTTCTACACACGTCTTTTTTTAGGGGGGCGACATCCATTATGCGGCATGGGTGTTACATCACGTACGAAACTTAATAGCATTCCATTTCTACGAATGGCTCGTAATGCCGCATCTCTTCCGAGACCTGGACCTTTTATCATAACTTCTGCTCGTTGCATACCCTGATCAACTAATGTACGAATAGCATTAAATGCCGCGGCTTGAGCAGCATAGGGTGTTCCTTTTCTTGTGCCTCTGAATCCAGAAGTACCTGCGGAAGCCCAAGAAACCACCCGACCTCGTACGTCTGTAACAGTTACAATAGTATTGTTGAAACTCGCTTGAACATGAATAACTCCTTTTGGTATTCTACGTTCATTCTTATTTGAACCAATACGTGCATTCTTACGTAAACCAATTTTTGCTATAGGTTTTGTCATATTTTATTAGATCATATTCATAAGAATAAAAGAAAAAGAAAGAAGAATCAGAAATCTACAGAAAGATACGGGGATATCCATTTCATATGAAAACGAATCCTTTCTTCTTTCTTTTTACATGTACATGGGTTTGAAAAAGTACTTGATTTAGAACTTGAGAAGGATTACCCCTGTCTCTGTTTATGTCTCGGATTGGAACAAATGACTATAATTCGCCCCCGCCTACGAATCAAGCGACATTTTTCACAAATTTTACGAACAGAAGCCCTTATTTTCATATTTATAATTCCTTACTTTCATTCTGAATCTATTTTTTTTTTTGAAACAAGAATCAGTTTATTGCATTTTTGAACTTCGAATTATATCCCTATATCCCTACGAAAAGGATGTTTAAAAGAATGATCTAATCGTTCGAATCTTTTTTGCGAAGTCTATAAATTATACGTCCCCTGGTTGAATCATAACGACTCATTTCGATTTTGACTCTATCTCCGGGTAGTATACGTATAAAACTGCGCCGGATTCTCCCTGAAATATAACCTAGAATTAGATCTTCATTATCTAACCGAACTCGGAACATACCGTTGGGAAGTGATTCAGTAATTAAACCCTCATGAATCAATTTTTGTTCTTTCATTCCAGGGAACCCCCTTTAAGTATCAACTAATAGAGGAAGAGTTCTATAATTCACTTCTCCTCTCTATTTTACAAATAGTAAGTTCGAGAGAAAATTAGGGTACCCCGGGAAAATCACCATATATAACACAAAATTTCTCCTCCAATTTTTTCTAGTCGAGCTTCTCGATCTGTCATTATACCTCGAGAAGTAGAAAGAATTACAATTCCCATTCCACCTAAAATCTTAGGAATTCGTTGATAGTTGGAATAGATTCGTAGACCGGGTCGGCTTATACGCTTTAAAATCATTTTCTTCCCTTTCCTAGTCTTTCTATGTCGTAAGGTTAAAACCAAGAAATCTTTTTTACTTTCTTGATGTTTTCGAACGTTCTCAATAAAACCTTCTCGTAAAAGTATTTTCACAATGTTTTTAGTGATATTAGTAGATACTATTTGAACTCTTCCCTTTTGATCTATGTCAGCATTTCTTATAGAAGTTATTATATCGGCAATAATGTCCCTACCCATGACGAACTATAGTTATTGGTGCCTCCTCATTTTGATATAATCAACATGCTTCTTTTTTGTTTTATTTTTTATTGAATTTTTTTTTTAATTATTAAATTCTAAAAAATTCTTCTAAATCTCAAATATATGCATGAGACACAATCTATTAATCGGATCTATTTCAGATATTTGAATATCCTATTTTCATCTATAAGACTTCGGGCGCTAATGAAACTATTTTAGTAAAATTCAACTGTCGCAATTCCCGAGCAATCGCACCAAAAATTCGAGTTCCTTTTGGATTTCCCTCTTGATCAATGATAACCGCTGCATTGTCATCATATCGTATTATCATGCCGTTGTCACGTTTGAGTTCTTTACACGTGCGTACAATCACAGCTCTAATTATTTCTGATCTTTCTAGAGGCATGTTGGGCACTGCTTCTTTGATTACAGCAACAATAACATCGCCAATATGAGCATATCGGTGATTACCGGTTCCTATGATTCGAATACACATCAATTCTTGAGCTCCACTGTTATCCGCTACATTCAAAAGGGTTTGAGGTTGAATCATATCATTTTTATTTGAATCTCTTATTTCAATGCAAGGGATAATGGAAAAAAGAAATATTGTCTGTCCAGAGATAAAGAAATCTGTGGTTGTTTTTTCATTCTCAATACTCCTTCCTTCTTCTTTTACTTTTGTTTACCTATCCTGAAATAACAAATTGAGTTCGTATAGGCATTTTGCATGCAGCTATTTCCATAGCAGTTTTGGCTACAGTTTCTGATACTCCACTCATTTCATAAAGTATTCGGCCCGGTTTAACAACGGATACCCAATATTCGGGGGATCCCTTGCCCGAACCCATACGTGTTTCTGTAGGTCTTAAAGTAACAGGTTTGTCGGGAAAGATACGTACCCATATCTTTCCACCACGACGTGCATATCGTGTCATTGCTCTTCGCCCTGCTTCTATTTGTCTAGCTGTGATCCAAGCAGGTTCAAGTGCCTGAAGAGCATATCTGCCAAAACAAATATGATTGCCTCGGCAAGATATTCCCTTCATTCTACCTCTATGTTGTTTACGAAATCTGGTTCTTTTGGGGTTATAGTTGATGGTTGTTTCTGAATTCCATCTCTACTGCAGAGCCGGACATGAGAGTTTCTTCTCATCCAGCTCCTCGCGAATGAAATGATTCAAGAATATTACATATACACATGTATTTATGTATTTCATTCTATCAAAATGAAAAAAAAAAGAATATACTAATCTTTTTTCTATTGAATTTGTTACATAGGTAACTTTATTTTATATATAACTAACTAGATAACTAGGTGTGTTTGTTTATATATAATGCTTCTTTCTTTTATCAAGATTTCTAAAGTATTTGACTTTACCTCTATTGAAATTGAATCACGCCAATAAATAAAATCCTGAAATGAAAGAAAAATTAAAAATAAAGAAAGGTTTCGCGGGCGAATATTGACTCTTTCCTCCTTCATTTGTAGGATCAATCCATGACCATTCAGAAGAAATCCATTTTTTCTTGGTTCATTTCGCCATCCTACCCAATGAATCATTAGGATTGATTCGTTTTCAAGAAAATCCTATGTAGTCACAGGTTCCATCGTTCCCATAGCTTCTCCATTAATGTTTAGGCCTGAACTCTGCAATGGAGCTCTCAACAAAATCTCTTATTTGTTTCCGAGTAAATCTCCTCAGTTTTTCTTAACCCGAAGCTCGATTAAATTATTCTCTTTTTTCTATTCTTTATATTCTTATTTCAATTTCTTTTATTTTATTTATTATTTATTCTATTTTATTATATGTTTCTATACTTCTTTCTATTTTTTCTTTGTATATTTCTTATTCTATTGTATTGTAATTGTATATTTTGTATTTTTCTTTTATATTTATGTTGATGCTTTATAACACTGCCTTTTTTATGGGGTAATTTTTCATAAACCATACATATGGGAATCATATATCATTGAGATCTTTATTCTCTCTTTCTATCATCCTTCCATTTTTCCACATCCCTTTTTTTTTTCACAATTCATAATCAGATTTCTTTTTTATGAAAAGAATTTCAGTTGCTACAATGCTACAACTATATGATCGATTCAGTCATATAGTGACTGTTTCTTGGGATCTCGACAATACGAAGCAATAAGTTGGTTATTAGTTTTGAGTTTCTTTAGTTTTGATAGTTACTAAGTTTATAGTGGGGTTAGCCTGTTTTTTTCAATCTCAATTCTAAAGAAAAAACTAACGAGTCACACACTGAGCATAGCAATTATACTAAAATCTAAATTAAATAAATTAAATTTAAATTAAATAAAGGGTAAATCAAATTTTTATTCAACCTTATAGAATTAGAATTGTTCGTTTTTCTTTGATTAAGAAAAAAAGAAAAAGAAGAAAAGAGTTTATAAATTTTTTCTATCGATGACCAGAATGGCGAAAGAAAGAAAGGTCCATTCTTCTTCTTTTTTCTTTTCTTATTCTTGGTTTACAAATATCCAAATTTTGATGCCTAAGACTCCATAGATAGTTCTAATTGTATGGGAACAGTGATCAATTTTAGCGCGAATTGTTTGTAAGGGAACCCTGCCTTCTCTGATCCATTCGACACGTGCAATCTCTTTTCCGTCGATACGCCCTGCAATTTGCACTTGAATCCCTTTTGTACCCGTTTGTTCAGTTAATTCAATAGCTTTTTTCATTGCCTTTCGAAATGAGACTCTATTTTTTAATTGTAAAGCTATATATTCTGCAAGAATATTAGGTTGTCCATAAGGCTTTTCAATTCTTGTGATAGCAATGTTGAGTCTCCGGTTTACAGAATGAAATTCTTTTTGTACATTCATCTGTAATTCTTCGACTCCCCGTGTTCGTCCTTCTATTAATAAATTGGGAAATCCAATATAGATTATGACCTGAATCAAATCTATTCTTTTTTGAATTACTATATAAGCAATTCCTTCAAAACCTGAGGATATTCTCTTATTTTTTTTTACATAGTCCTTAATACAATTCCGTATTCTTTCATCTTCTTGTAGACCCTTGGAAAAATTCTTTGGTTTTGCAAACCAAAAAGAATGATGACTTTGAGTTGTTCCAAGTCTGAAACCAAGTGGATTTATTTTTTGTCCCATATTTTTCTATTATTTTTCCATCCATTTTTTTTCTAAATAGGAATCTAAAATTTAGATTTTTCTTTTAAAAAAATCTTTATATGACAAGTGGTTTTTTTTATCAGATAACTACGCCCTCGAGCCCGGGGTCTTAACTTTTTCACAATAGCACCTCTATTGACTTCAGCTTTACTAATAAATAAATCAGCTTCATTCAAACCCATATTATGACTAGCATTTGCTGCTGCAGAATAAACTAATTTTAAAATTGGATAAGATGCCCTATAAGGCATTAGTTCCAATATCATGAGTGTTTCTTCATAAGAACGTCCGCGAATCTGATCAATTACTCTTCGTGCTTTGAAAACAGACATACATATATGTTGAGCTAACACTTTTGCTTCTCTATCCGAATTTTCGTTCTTTATCATAAAAGTTCTCCCCCGCCAATGAATGATAAGTGCCTAGGTGAAGTATAGTATAAGATAAGTCGGAAAAGTGAGTATATTAGTATACTAGAAAAAGAAATATACCTATACTCTTACCTATACTCTTACTATAAGATAAAGACTCTTAAGTCTAAATACTATTAGAAATACTATTAAGATAAGGCTTTTCACATGAATACTTAGTAGAACGACTAACGACGAGATTTATTATCGTTTCTCGCGTGTCTCACGAAAGTTAGAGTAGGTGCGAA